CTTTTAGGCTGGGATGGGCTAGGTCTAGTATCTTACGCTTTAGTAATTTTTTACCAAAATGAAAAGTCCGCAAATGCTGGAATGTTAACTATTTTATCTAACCGCGTGGGGGACGTAGCTATTTTATTAAGGATTGGTCTTATAGCAAGATTGGGAAGTTGAAATTTCGTTATTTGTTCATATTATCTTATGGATTCTGAGTGGATGTTGTTAAAATTTTTAGTAATGGTAAGGGCTATAACTAAAAGAGCTCAAATTCCATTTTCAGCGTGGTTACCAGCAGCGATAGCTGCTCCTACTCCGGTTTCTGCTTTAGTGCATTCTTCAACTTTAGTAACCGCCGGGGTTTATTTGATAATTCGGTTTAGGGCCGCTCTGGAGGGTTCAAAGATTCAGAGGATATTATTAATTATTTCATGTTTGACCATATTTATGGCTGGGTTGGGGGCTAATTTCGAGTATGATTTAAAAAAAATTATTGCATTGTCTACATTAAGACAACTGGGAGTAATACTAAGGATTTTAGCTTTGGGGTACCCGGATCTTTCTTTTTTTCATTTACTGAGGCACGCATTGTTTAAAGCTTTACTATTTATGTGCGCAGGTATTATCATTCACAGAGTAGGTAATTATCAAGATATTCGGCATATAGGAGGTCTAGTCCAGTTCATACCTTTAAGAGTAGCTTTTATAAGAGTAGCTAATTTGGCTTTATGTGGGTTTCCCTTTTTGGCTGGGTTTTATTCTAAAGATATAATTTTGGAAGTTGCTTTTATAAGTTGAGTAAATTTCGTTTCTTTATTATTGTATATTATGGCAACTGGTCTGACAGTAAGTTATACAATGCGTTTAATTTTTTATAGGTTAAGGGGAAATTTTAATTTAAGGGTTTTAAGAAATACAAGAGATGAGGATAAAGTGATAAGTCATTCTATGGTTTTATTAGGGGTAAGAGCCGTTTTTATAGGGTCAGTTTTGTCTTGGCTTGTTTTTCCTGAGCCCTATATAATTTGCTTGAGGAGGTTGATAAAAAACATAGTTCTTATGATTAGTCTAGTTGGAGGGAGGTTAGGTTATATATTCAATCTGTTGACAATTAATTATAATTTAAAGTCTCTTTATAATTATAAAGTAACGGTTATAAGCGGTTCTATGTGATTTATACCGTTCCTGAGAACCAAGAAGATTGGAGAAATGAGGTTTTTAAGAGGGATAAGGGTAAATAAATTAGGAGATAAAGGGTGGTTCGAATATTTTGGGAGACAAGGGCTATATTACAGTTTCAGAAAATTTTTTATAATATTTAACGCTCTACAGTTAAATAGGGTGAAGGTTTTTATAAAAATATTTGTTATTAGGGTAGTAATCACGTTGCTTGTTTTCTTATAATTTAGAGGTTAAACCAAAGAATTACTTAAATAGTTTAAAATAAAATGTTAGCTTGTGGCGCTAAAGATGTAATTGTTATTTTAAGTAATTTTCTTAATTTTGTGTTTTATTTTTTATTTTAACTAATTAAAGATTTAGTTAAATCAAACATTGTTAAATGTTTGATTTTAGCTTAAATTTTTATGTTATTATTGAAGTTGTATGAAAGTTAAAGCATGATTGAAATAGCTTGGTTAGAAACCAAATAAAAATAGAGCAAAGTTAAATCATAAAACTTTACAGTCTCAGCATGGAATATTATAAATTAATATACTAAAGTATGATATAGCAATAATATCAAAGTCTGATAAATACTTGTGCCAGCATTCGCGGTTATACTTTAAGACTAAGTAAAAATTTTTAGGTTGTAGTTAAGTGAGTGATTTAAAAATTATATGGGCAATAAAGGGTAAAATCGGAATATTGTTTTGTATAAAAAAAAATCTTAATTGAAGCTAGAAAATTTTAGTGATAAACTAGGATTAGATACCCTATTATTCTAAAATGAATTATTAAAACTTAATTAGTAAGAGATAAATACTTAAAATTTAAAAAATTTGGCGGCAATTTAATCTTTTCAGAGGAACCTGTTTTATAATCGATAAACCACGAAGAATCTTACTTGCCTTTGTAAAACAGTTTGTATACCATCATTATCAGATAATTCTTAGAGGAGAAATTATTAAACTTGATTTATCAGGAAAATTAGATCATGGTGCAGTTAATAGGCAAGTTAAAATGGGTTACAATAAATTATTTTATGACGGATTAAGCAGAATAATTCTGCTATGAAGGAGGATTTGATTGTACTTTTAGTTTAATAAGCTAAAAGGATATAAGTTCTAAATTGTGTACATATCGCCCGTCGCTTTCATTTATAAGTGAAATAAGTCGTAACATAGTAGATGTACTGGAAAGTGTATCTGGTAAAAATGTTTGGGTAAAATTCTGTTAGGGTAAAATAAACATAAATGATAAATAACTTGTTTTTAAAAAAAAATAATATTTGCGTTAAGAAAAATAATTTAATAAAAGAAAATTGTTAGTAATTTTTAATAAATTCAAATACTTAGGCTATAGTAAAAAGTACTGTAAAGGAAAGGAAAAATAAAATTTTTTATAGTAAATTTTAAAATTTGTACCTTGTGTATCAGGGAAAATTTATATAAATTAAGAAAGTTAAATGTCTCGAAATAAAATATAGCTAATTTTATAAAAAATTTTTTGTAGAAAATAAATTTTGAATATAAAATTAAAGGTGAAACACTAATCGAGTTTTATAATATCTAGTTTTTTAAAAATAAATTTAATTTAACTTTTAGATCTACAAAATTTAAAATTAAAGTGTAGGAGGGATTAGCTTCTTATAAACTAAAATGTAAAACAGTTAAAAATAAGATTAATTAGTGAATTAAGCTTAAAAGTAGCTATATTTATAAAGTGTTTTAACTAAACTAAAGTCCAATATTATTTGTACAAACTTTTTATAATATTAAAAAATTAATTAAAATTAAAAGAGTTAAATTATAATGATTTTATCAGTAGAAATTTTATATGAACAAAATAACTAAAATAATAAAAGTTGTTTAAAAATTAGTATTTTAATATAGAGGAACTCGGCAAAAATATTTTCTTTGCCTGTTTATCAAAAACATGTCTATTTGGAGATATAAAAAGTTTAACCTGCCCACTGATAAAAGTAAATTGAATGGCCGCGGTATTTTGACCGTGCAAAGGTAGCATAATCGTTAGTTTTTTAATTGGAATCTTGTATGAATGGTTGGACAAAAGAAAATCTGTCTTTATATTATTTATTGAATTTAACTTTTAAGTGAAAAGGCTTAAATGGATTAAAGGGACGATAAGACCCTATAAAGCTTAATATTAAAATTTTATTTAGTTGAATTTTATTATAAAAACTTAGTAATTAAATTTATTTTATTGGGGCGATAAGAGTAAAATGGCCATTAACTGCTTAATTTTATATACACTTATGAGTGATTAATTTTTTAGATGATCCTAAGTAAAGATTAAAAGTTTAAGTTACTTTAGGGATAACAGCGTTATTTTTCTTAAGAGTACTTATCGAAAGAAAAGTTTGCGACCTCGATGTTGAATTAAAATGTCTTTATAATTGCAGCAGTTATAGAAGTAGGTCTGTTCGACCTTTAAAATTTTACATGATTTGAGTTCAGACCGGCGTAAGCCAGGTTGGTTTCTATCTTTTAACAAAAAGAAATTATTTTAGTACGAAAGGATTAAATAATTAAAATTATTTTTAAATGTGATTTACTATTTTGGCAGATAATATGTGTTGGATTTAGGATCCTATAAAATAGAGTAATTCTATAAATAGTTAAATATTTAGTTTATAATCTAATTGTTTTGTGGCTTTAATAATTGTAGAAATAGTTAACTTTTTAGTTTTGGTTGTGTGTGTATTAATTGGTGTGGCTTTTGTAACTTTACTTGAACGAAAGATTCTAGGTTATATTCAGATCCGTAAAGGTCCAAATAAAGTTGGATATATGGGGTTACTCCAGCCTTTTTCAGACGCAGTGAAGCTTTTCACTAAAGAGCAGATTATCCCAACTTTATCTAATTTCTTGGTCTATTATTTGTGTCCTGTATTTAGTTTGTTTGTCTCTTTGTTAGTATGATGTGTGCTACCATACGAGACAGGGTTAATAAGGTTTAATCTGAGAATTTTGTTTTTTTTGTGTTGTTTAAGAGTAGGGGTGTATTCAACTATAGTGGCTGGGTGATCTTCTAACTGCAAATATTCTTTGCTAGGGTCATTACGAGCGGTAGCTCAAACTATTTCTTATGAAGTAAGGCTAGCTTTAATTTTATTGTCTTTTGTAATATTAGTCGGAGGTTTTAGCTTAGAACTATTTAATAAATATCAAAGTTATTTTTGATTTATTTTAATCGCGTTCCCTTTAAGTATAGTTTGGTTTAGATCTTGTTTAGCAGAAACTAACCGGACTCCCTTTGATTTTGCGGAGGGAGAATCAGAGTTGGTGTCTGGGTTTAATACCGAGTATGGAGCGGGAGGGTTTGCTTTAATTTTTATAGCGGAATACTCAAGGATTTTGTTTATAAGAGTTCTGTTTGTAATTTTTTTTTTGGGTAGGAGACCATTTAGGATAATATTTTACTTAAAGAGAGTAATAGTAGCTTTTGGGTTTGTTTGAGTTCGAGGAACACTCCCTCGTTTACGATACGATAAATTAATATATTTGGCTTGAAAAAGTTATCTTCCAGTTTCGATTAATTACTTAATTTTCTTTTTAAGGTTTAAAATGTTTTGTTTTTGTTTAATGTAGGAAGTTAAGATAAGCAGAAAATAGTTTAAAAAATATTAACTTTGGGAGTTAAAGATAAAGAGTCTTCTTTTTTTCTGAAGTTTTTAGAAATTAATTCATTATTGGTTTACAAGACCAACGTTTTAAGGTGCTTTAAACTATAAAAACTGGGTAGGAGGAAAATAAGGAATATAAACGGAGTCTAACCGCTTAGGAAAAAGTTAGAAGCTTTCGGCCTTTTGCATAATATTCCTTCTTGGAAGGAGTTTAGGACTCAATTTTATCATTAACAGTGATACACCTCTTTTTGGTTTCTACCAAAATTAGAAGACTGGAGTCTAAAATTTAGGTCGAAACTAAATGCAATTATTCGCTTTCTAATTGGTAAAACCAGTTTAAAAAACTCTTTATGAATGCAACTCATATGTCATATATTGACTATGGTCTTATTAAGATCAGTCCAGGGCTCTTTGATATCATTCATAGTAAAGACCTAGAAGGAGGATAATTAAGAAAATTATACTAGTAAAAAATCAAGAAAAAATATTTGTTAAGCTGAGAGTAGAAGCAATAGGTAAAAGTAAGGTAATTTCTACATCAAAAATTAAAAAAATGACAGCGATCAGAAAAAATCGTAAAGAAAATGGAAGACGTGCAGAGCCTTTAGGGTCAAACCCACATTCGTAAGGAGAGTTTTTTTCTCGGTCTATAATTGTCTTTTTAGAGAGTAAAGTTGCTAGGGTTATAACAATATAGGCGATAATAAAGGTAATGATTGAGATTAAAAATATTGTAAAGATTATTTTTTCTAAGGGATTAGACTTTCTGATTGGAAGTCAGATATACTTATTATATTAAAAAAATTTAACCTCCTCATCAATAAATGAAGATATATAAAAATAGCCAGACAACATCGACGAAGTGTCAGTACCAAGCGGCAGCTTCAAATCCTAAATGATGGGCCGAAGAAAAGTGACACTTATAGAGTCGTAAAAAACATACTAATAAAAATGAGGTCCCAATAATAACATGAAGGCCATGAAACCCTGTGGCAACGAAGAATGTGGATCCAAAAACTGAATCGGCAATAGTAAAAGAAGCTTCAATATACTCGAATGCCTGAAGTATTGTAAAGTAGATTCCTAGGATAATGGTTAAGGCTAATCTCTGGATGGCTTGGGTGTAGTTGGCTTCTAAAATAGCGTGGTGAGCTCATGTAACTGTGGCTCCTGAAGAAAGAAGAATTGTAGTATTCAAGAGGGGAATTTGGAACGGGTTAAAAGGTTGGATACCTAAAGGAGGTCAGTATATACCAATTTCAACAGTAGGGGATAGTCTTCTATGGAAAAATGCTCAAAAGAAGGAAAAGAAAAATAAAACTTCGGATACAATAAAAAGAATTATTCCTCAGCGTAGGCCTTTCATCACAGTAGAGGTGTGTGAACCTTGGTAAGTACCTTCTCGAGTAATATCTCGCCACCATTGAATTATGGTTAATAAGGTGGCAATAAATCTAAGGATAAGGAGGTTCATATTATGTTGGTGGAACCATTTTACTAGGCCAGTTGTAAGTATTATGGCTCTGATTGAACCAGTAAGGGGTCAAGGTCTGATATCTACTAGGTGGTAGGGGTGAAAACCGTGGGATGATGTCATTAGTTGATTTCTCTAGTATAAAGAGTTCTTAAGACTGCAAATACATAAGATTGAATAATAGCAACAGCGGATTCTAAAATTAGAAGAAGAATTTGGGCGGTTAAGAGGACAAAGAGAAAAGAAATCGAGAGAGAAGGTCCTGTATTTCCTAAGAGAGTAAGAAGGAGATGACCTGCGATTATATTAGCAGCTAATCGGATTGCCAGAGTTCCTGGGCGGATAATATTTCTGATTGTTTCAATAAGGACTATAAAAGGTATAAGGGCAAAAGGTGTGCCTTGGGGGACTAGGTGGGCAAATATATGCTTAGTATGCTTAATCCAGCCGAACACTATTAAGGTGATTCACAGGGGTAGAGATAATGACAGGGTTATTACTATATGACTAGACCTGGTAAATACATAAGGAAGTAAACCTAAGAAGTTATTAAAAACAATTAGTCTAAATAGAGCAACAAATATTATGGAAGAGCCAATATGAGAGGGCTGAAGAAGAGCTTTGAATTCTTTGTGAAGAGTTAAGATAACCTTTCCTCAAAATAAAGATCACCGAGAGGGGGAAGCTCAGTATAAGTATGGTAGAAATAATAAGCCTAAAACAGTTGAAATTCAGTTTAGAGATACACTAAAAATTCTTGAAGAGGGTTCAAAAATTGAGAATAGGTTAGTTATAATTTTCAAGATTTAGAAATTAAAGATTTTTTGTTGGTAGGGGAGAAATCAATTTTTGTAAAAGGTTTTATGAAGTAATTAAATATAAAAAATAAAAAAAATCTTGAGAGAAAGAAAAGAAATATAAATAGTCAGTAAATAGGTGCTATTTGTGGCATAATAAAATTCAAACGAATAATTATTCACCTTAAATTAGTTTAAACTAATGAAGCAGGGGTGAGTTTTCAATTGATAAAGAAATTCAATTTAAAAATGAGTTGATAGAAGTTCTTTCAATAACAATGGGTATAAATCTATGATTTGCCCCGCAAATCTCTGAACATTGGCCGTAGAAAAGCCCAGGTCGGTTGATTAGAAATCTAGATTGGTTAAGTCGTCCGGGAATCGCGTCGGCTTTAATCCCTAAGGAAGGTACGGTCCATGAGTGAATAACATCAGCTGCTGTGATTAAAACTCGAATCTGTGTGTTTATAGGTAGAATGGTCCGATTATCTACGTCTAGGAGACGAAACCCGGATGTCTCTAATTCGTTAGATGGAATTATATATGAGTCGAATTCTACTTGTAAGAAGTCAGAGTACTCATAACTTCAGTATCACTGATGGCCAATCGTTTTTAGGGTTATAGATGGATTATTTACCTCGTCTAGGAGGTAAAGTAGGCGAAGGGAGGGAAGAGCAATAAAAATTAAAATGAAGGCTGGGATGGATGTTCAAATTACTTCAATAGGTTGGTTTTCAAGTATATAACGGTTAATGAGGGAATTAAAAAATAATGTTGCTATTATGTAGCCTACAAAAGTTACAATTAAAACAATTACTAGTATAATATGATCATGAAAAAAAATTAATTGCTCTATTAGAGGTGAGGCTCTATCTTGAAAATTTAAATACGCTCATGTTGCCATAAGTGGTTCTAAAAGAAAATTTATATTTTCCTAATAGGAGCTTAAATCCTATACATCTATCTGCCATTTTAGAAGTTAGTAATTAGGGGGATTTCTATGTAAGAGTGGTCTGCTGGTGGGTAAGCATGCTTTCACTCAATTGAGGAGGGTAAGAAGGGGGAGAAAATGACAGGACGATTAGATACAAATGCTTCTCAAACAATTAATAGGAAGCCTAAGGCAGCTACAAAAGAAATCATTGAGCCCAGGGATGAAACGATGTTTCAAGTTGCATAGGCGTCTGGGTAATCTGAATAACGTCGGGGTATGCCGTTTAATCCTAGAAAATGTTGGGGGAAGAATGTAAGGTTAACCCCAATAAAAGTGATTAGAAAGTGAGCTTTTAACCACTTAGGGTTTATAGACAGGCCAGTTATTAAGGAGAATCAGTGTGCGACACCGGCAAAGATGCCGAAGACAGCTCCTATAGAAAGGACATAGTGGAAATGGGCTACGACGTAGTATGTATCATGGAGAATAATATCAATCGAAGAGTTGGCTAAAACTACCCCAGTTAGGCCTCCAATTGTAAATAAGAAAATGAAGCCTAAGGCTCAAAGAAGGGAAGGAGAATAATTTATTTGGGTGCCATGAAGGGTTCTTAGTCATCTGAAGATTTTGATTCCAGTGGGGATGGCAATAATTATTGTGGCAGATGTAAAATAGGCACGGGTATCGACATCCATTCCAACTGTGAATATATGGTGTGCTCAGACAACAAATCCTAAAATTCCGATGGCAAGTATGGCATAGATTATCCCTAAGGTTCCAAAGGATTCTTTTTTTCCGGATTCTTGTCTTACAATATGAGAAATTATTCCAAAAGCTGGAAGAATTAGAATATAGACTTCTGGGTGGCCAAAAAATCAAAATAAGTGTTGGTAAAGAACTGGGTCCCCTCCTCCAGCGGGGTCAAAGAAAGATGTATTTAGGTTTCGGTCTGTAAGAAGCATAGTAATAGCACCTGCAAGGACAGGAAGAGATAGTAGTAAGAGGATGGCGGTAATAAAAACAGCTCAAACAAAAAGGGGCATCTGGTCTATTGTTATGCCGTATGATCGTATATTAATAACGGTTGTTATAAAATTTACAGCCCCTAGAATTGAAGATACGCCGGCTAGATGGAGGGAGAAAATTCCCAGGTCAACAGAAGCTCCGGCGTGAGCGATGGCTGCGGCCAATGGAGGGTAAACGGTTCATCCTGTGCCTACTCCTCTTTCTACTATCCTTCTAGTTAATAGGAGGGAAAGTGAGGGGGGTAGAAGTCAAAATCTTATATTGTTTATACGGGGAAAAGCTATATCGGGTGCTCCAAGTATTAGAGGGACTAGTCAGTTTCCAAATCCTCCAATTATAATAGGCATAACTATAAAAAAAATTATGACGAAGGCATGTGCGGTAACAACTACATTGTAAATCTGGTCGTTACCAATTAATCTTCCTGGTTGGCTTAATTCTGCCCGAATAATTAATCTTAAAGATGTACCTACTATACCTGCTCAAGCACCAAAAATAAAATATAAAGTTCCAATATCTTTATGGTTTGTAGAAAAAAGTCATCGTTGCATAAATATTAGGTAGAATTTAAAAGATTAAGACTTTTTTAGAAAGCTTTGAAGGCTTTTAGTTTAAATAACTTAAAATTCTAAATGAAAATAAAATATAAGGGGAAGAAGAGACCTAAAAAGTTGAAAGAGGACTTTAGAAAGAGAGAGGAAGGGTTACTGGTTAAGGATTTGTGTTTCATATTGAAGTTTAAGATTGGGTTGAATAAAAGGATCAGAGTAATGACGATTCGTAAGTAAAAGTAAAGTGTAATGAGAGCTGAAAGAAGAAGAAAGAAGAGAGGCACTAAGAGGTTTAGGTTTACTATAATTTGGATAATCACCCATTTAGGAATAAATCCTGTTATGGGGGGAAGTCCACCTAGAGATAGGAAGTTTAGCGAAATAATAATGGCGTGGAAAATTCTATTTTGGTCCGATTGAATTAGGCTGGAAAGAGAAAAGGTTTGTAATTTGTGGAAAATGGAAGTGACAGAAAGAAGAATAAAAGAGTAAACAAAAAAGTAAAAAAGTCAAGAAGTATCTCTAATCGAGATTGCAATTAGTATCCAGGATAAGTGATTAATTGAGGAAAATGCAATAATTTTACGCAGGAGTGTTAAATTAAGTCCTCTTAATCTTCCGATTAAGGCCGACAGAATAGCCGAAAAAATTGTAATTTTGATCAATACTTCATTAATTATTAAATAGGATATTAGCGTTATGGGGGCAAATTTTTGAATCGTTGAGAGAATAAATACTTGAGGTCACTTTAAGCCTTCTATGACTTGGGGAAACCAAAAATGGAAAGGAGCTCCACCAAGTTTAAGGAGGAGAGCTAGAAGGATTGATAATATCCTAAAAGAGGAGAAAGAAAGGAAGAGGAAAGAAGAAGAGATAAAAAGGACTGAGCCTAGGGCCTGGATTAGAAAGTATTTCAAGGCAGCTTCAGAAAAAAAAGAATTCATTTTTAAAGCAATAAGGGGGATAAAGGATATTAAGTTGAGTTCAAGTCCAATTCAAGCACCGAATCAAGAGGTTGAAGAGATAGAAATAATTGAGCCTAAAACCAAGGAAAAAAAGAAGAAGAAATAGGATGGAGGAAAAATGATTAAAAAGAGAGAGGTTGGACTTTCATTTACGGGGTATGAGCCCGTTAGCTTGTTTAGCTTATCTTTTTATGAATAAAACAGTATAGGTAAAAGAATCTACATAATTAGTCCTATCAAAACTACCCTTTTTTCAGGCACTATACTGGAAAGAAAGAAATAAGAAGTCTAATCAAAGTAAATTTTCAGGGCAGAAAAGTGTAGATTAGGAAACAAAGGATAAACAATTATTAAGAATCTATTCTTATTAAATGTTTTCAAGACATTCGTTTTTTTTAAACTAAATAATCTATTTGAGTATATTGTCCCATCAAATCAGAAGGAGAGGGTTAAAAATGTAGAAGAGGAAGTAAGAAACGGTTAAAATCTGCCCTGTGATAATATATGGATCTTCTACTGGGCGCGCTCCAATCCATGTTAATAGAAGAACAATAACTACAAAGGTCCAGAATAGAACTTGATTTAGTGGGTAGAAAGCTAGACTTTGAAATTTTGAAACATGAGTAAAGGGAAGGATTATAAGAATTGCTACTGAAGCGGCCAAAGCAATAACTCCACCTAATTTGTTAGGAATGGAACGTAAAATAGCGTAGGCAAAAAGAAAGTATCATTCAGGCTGAATATGAGGGGGAGTAACTAGTGGGTTAGCAGGAATAAAATTGTCAGGGTCTCCTAGGAAATAAGGGGCTAAAAGCGTTAAAAAGAGAAGAGCTGTTAATATAACAACAAATCCTACAATGTCTTTAAAAGTAAAGTAAGGGTGGAAGGGAACTTTATCGGTCTGGCTAGAAATTCCTAGGGGATTGTTTGCTCCTAATTGATGAAGAAATAAAATGTGAATTATAGAGAACGCAGCTGCGGCTAGAGGTAAAATAAAGTGGAAAGAGAAAAATCGAGTAAGGGTAGCGTTGTCTACAGAAAATCCTCCTCAAATTCATTGTACCAAGTCAGTCCCGATAAATGGGATCGCAGAAAATAAGTTTGTAATAACTGTAGCTCCTCAAAATGATATTTGACCTCAGGGAAGGACATAACCCAGAAATGCGGTGGCCATAATTATAAATAAAATTATGACTCCTACTATTCAGGCATGAAGATTCATATAAGAGCTGAAATAAATTCCTCGGCCAATATGAAGGTAGAGGCAGATGAAGAAGAAGGAGGCTCCGTTAGCATGAAGGGTTCGTAGTATTCACCCATAGTTCACATCACGGCAAATGTGGGCGACCCTAGAAAAAGCTAGATCAATATGAGCTGAATAATGTATAGCTAAGAATAGCCCAGTAGCAATTTGAATCACTAGACAAAGACCAAGGAGAGAACCAAAGTTTCAGAATGTAGAAATATTTCTAGGAAGCGGTATATCTACTAAAGCGCCGTTAGCAATTTTAAATAAGGGATGAGATTTACGTAAGGGTGTTATCATTATGAAATGAGGCGCAGGGGCCCTTTAAACAAATTAACAATCTTAACAACAATAATCAGTATTAGTAAAAGATAAGACACGATAAAAATGGTAAAAATTATAGAGGGGGAATTGTAAATTCAGTTGATGATAAAAGGTGTTGAAAGATGGTATCTCGGCGAAGAAGGAGATAAGGATGAGCAATTAGAGGAAATTATTAAGGGATCAAAGAAAAGTAAAGAAGAAACAAACAAAAAGGCTAGGGTTATGAACAGAAAAAAAGAAGTTAGAGAAAAAGAGAAAGATTCGTTTGAGGCTAAAGAAGCGATATAAATAAATAGGACTAGTATTCCTCCTAGGAAAACTAAAAATAAAATATAGGAAAATCAAAACGAGAAGTTGTAGATACCTACGGTAAGGGAAATAAGGATTGTTTGTGTAAATAACATTAGCCCTATAGCTAAGGGGTGGGAAAGTTGTGTAAACATAAAGGAGCAGAAAAATAAAAGGGGAATTGTGAACATAAAAATAATAGAGAAACAAAGTTCTCTTTAGTTTTAAGGAAGTTTTCCTATTATTTAAGTATTAACACCAATGTTTTAATTGTTTAAATTAACTATAAAACTAATGATAAATTTTAGATTTTTAAGAGTGTTTAGATCACTATTTATGATTTTTTGTGGTCTGTGAAGTTTTATTTCCTATCATAAACATTTATTAAATTCTTTATTAAGGTTAGAGTTCATGATGTTGGGGGTGTTTTGGTTATTAAGGTTACAGTTGTCTATAGTAGGAAGAGAGATTTATTTTTCTTTGTTTTTTTTAACTTTAGCTGTATGTGAGGGGGCTTTAGGTTTATCATTGTTAATTTTTATTGTACGAAGTCATGGGAATGACTACTTTAAAAGGTTTAATCTTTTGGAATGTTAAAATTTTTATTGCCTGTAATTATATTGATGAAATTTAAGGATAATTGGAAAATGGTGCAAGTTGGGTTAGGGCTAATAAGGTTTTTAGTCGGCTTAAACTGCTTCCATAATATACAGGTATATATATTGGGATTTAACTTAGGATTAGATTTTATTAGTTACATTATAATTTACTTAAGAGTGTGAATTATATTTCTTATTATCATCTCAAGAGAGCGAGTAAAATTTACTAATAATTTCCCTGGAATATTTATTCTAGTAAATCTTGTCTTGTTGCTAAGACTCTTGATTACATTTTCTTCATTAAATTATTTGTTGTTTTATATTAGTTTCGAAATGTCATTGATTCCTACGTTAATTTTAATTTTAGGGTGAGGCTATCAGCCTGAACGTATCCAAGCTGGGGTGTATATACTTTTTTACACTTTGGCCTTATCTTTACCTTTATTGGTGTCTTTGCTTTACATATACATAAAAGAGTGCAGGTTAACTATAATATTAAGAAGTTCGGTTTTAGAGTTAAATTGAGTAAATAGTGTTTGGTACTTTAGAAGGGTGACAGCTTTTTTAGTAAAATTACCTATATATATGTTTCATTTATGATTGCCCAAGGCTCATGTAGAGGCACCGGTTGCGGGATCTATAATTTTGGCAGGAGTTTTATTAAAGTTAGGGGGTTATGGTTTAATTCGGGTATTATTTATATTTCAAAAAGTGAGTCTAAGCTTTTCTTGGTTATGGGTTAGAGTTAGGTTAGTAGGGGGAGTGGTTGTGAGCTTGTTGTGCTTACGTCAAGTAGATATGAAATCGTTGATTGCTTATTCTTCAGTTGTCCATATAAGAATAGTGCTTTGCGGTTTAATAATTTTTAGTTGATGAGGGCTTATAGGGGCTGTGGTAGTTATAGTGGGGCATGGATTATGTTCTTCTGGTCTATTTTGTTTAGCCAATATAGTTTATGAGCGAGTAGGGAGCCGGAGGCTTCTGGTCAGAAAGGGGTTATTGAATTTTATGCCTAGAATAGGCTTATGGTGGTTTTTATTCAGAGTCGGGAACATAGCGGCTCCTCCTACTTTAAATTTATTCGGGGAAATTAATTTGATTATTAGACTTATGAGGTGAAGAATGTTCACAATTTGGGGTTTAATACTTCTTTCTTTTTTTAGAGCTGCTTACACTCTGTATATGTATAGTTTAAGGCAGCATGGAGTTTTTTTAAATACTTTATATTCTTGCAGATCAGGGAAAGTTCGTGAGTATTTAGTATTGTTCTTACACTGGTTGCCTTTAAATGTATTAATTTTAAATTTGAATTTAGTTAGAGGTATTAATTAGTAATGCATAAAAACTAGAAGAGTTTATATAATTTATATAGAATATTGCATTGAAGCTGCAGAAGAGATAAATGTTATCTGTAAATAGAAAGTTCTAGAAACATTAGTTTCAGCTTTGTAACGAAAATACAATGTGTTGTTTACACTATAAAACAATAAGTAAGAAAACTAAGGAATATCTAAAAAAAGATAATTTTTGTCTGACAAACAAAGGTTATTATATTAACTAATTCCTTACTCGAAGTAGGTGTAAAATTACTATTTTAGATTTAAAAGATCTATACTTACTTTTCAGTCATCGAGTAAAAAAATAATAAAGTGGCTGAGTTAGAAAGCGGTAGATTGTAAATCTATAGACGAAGGAAATTCCTTTATTAGACCTTATAGTATAAAAATAATATTAAATTGCAAGTTTAAAGATGTGTTGATCACTAGGGTTTAAAAAATTTTACACGCTGATGTAAAGAGCATAAAAAGTTTTGATCTTTTAAGAAATGGTGCAATTCCTTTGCGTGTAATGAAGTAAAGGAATAAAAATGGGTGAGATACACATACACACATACACACATACACACATACACACATACACACATACACACATACACACATACACACATACACACATACACACATACACACATACACACATACACACATACACACATACACA